AATAATTCTCTATTCTAATTCTATTATACAATATACAAGGGCGACCCTAAGGAAAAGATAAGGATAAAGATTAAGTAATAAGTAAGGATAAGGATACAATCCAGATTATATATATAATTATAATAATAATGAGACATTCCTCTGTGTTCATTCAAAAAGGTGGGGGATAAGGCGAAAAAAGAATCGACCGTTTGAGTATTTCAAATATCGAGGTAAAAAATGAGAGTAAGAGACGCATATATATGTGGTATATATCCATCCATATTGAATTGCGGATACATCAATGATAGAATCATTTTTGATTGGACTAAATACAAATACAGGTCCTCCGATATCTGAAAGATAATAGACAAGAAATCAAACAAATAGGAAGAGACAGAGACACTTTTTCTATATAGAAATGCATATCTTGCATCTCTAAAGAATTCAACGTAAACGGTTCCAGAATAAATGAACATGAACATAAAGAAAGGGACGGTATCCCAACGAGATCCTAGTCTCAAAACAAAAAAGAGGGGATATGGCGAAATTGGTAGACGCTACGGACTTGATTGGATTGAGCCTTAGTATGGAAACATACTAAGTGATAACTTTCAAATTCAGAGAAACCCTGGAATTAAAAATGGGCAATCCTGAGCCAAATCCTGTTTTTAGAAAACAAATCAAAATCAAATAAAGGGTTCAGAAAGCAAGAATAAAAAAGGATAGGTGCAGAGACTCAATGGAAGCTATTCTAACGAATAGAGTTGACTGCGTTGATCGAGGAATCCTTCTATTTAAACTCCAGAAAGGATGAACCCATATACGTATATATACGCAATAAAATATCAAATATTAATATATGTTATATGCAAAATAATTCTTGTGAATCGATTCTAAGTTTAAGGAAGAATCGAATATTCACTGATCAAATCTGTCACTCCACAGTCTGATAGATCTTTTAAAGAACTAACTAATTGGACGAGAATAAAGATAGAGTCCCATTATACATGTCAATATCAATACCGACAAAAATGAAATTTATAGTAAGAGGAAAATCCGTCGACTTTTTAAATCGTGAGGGTTCAAGTCCCTCTATCCCCAATAAAAAGTTCGCTTTACCCCCTAACTATTTCTTTTTTTGAATCCTTTTTTCAGCGGTTCCACATTAGTTATGTTTCTCAAACATTTTACTCTTTCACAAATGGATTAGATCTTGGGGTGGGAGACAGGTTTCTCTTTTATCACAACACAAGTGTTTTTTATATACTATATACAATAGATGTGCAAATCAACATCTATGAGAAAGGAATCCCCATTTGAATCATTCACAGTCCATATAATTATTTTTAGTTAAACTTATACTTATTTAAACTTAGACTTATCTTAGTCTTAGAAACTTATAAAGTAAAGTATTCTTTTTGAAAATCCAAGACCAAGAAATTCCAGGGCCTGGGTAAAACTTTGTAATACTTTTTTGAGTCTATTTAATTGACTGAAATAGACCCAACAAGCCCTCATAGTATGGAGATGATGCGTCGGGAAAAGTCGGGATAGCTCAGTTGGTAGAGCAGAGGACTGAAAATCCTCGTGTCACCAGTTCAAATCTGGTTCCTGGCATGTGGTTAATAATGGATACTGAATAGAAATTAATCGATCCGGATCAGTATACATATTCGTTACTAGCTAGATCATGATACATACTTATCCTTTGTGTATCTAAAAATATGTCCTTTTGGGTGTTTAGAGATCTGCCCCACATTTTTTTAGGTGAATAAAATAAAGAGCATAAGCATATATATATAGTTAAAGAAAAGAATAGATTATGGTTCATATGGTACCTCTTCTCGGCAAAAAAAATGTTAATATATATATATATGAATTATGAATACCCGAAAAGTTCCGTTTTTTAGTTGCTTGAAAATTCAAAAAGTCTAGAGGGGTAGAACCGTGAGAATAGACAAGATTCATTTCAGATACAGTACAAAAAAAGGAATCCAATCCCTTTTCTTTTTTATTTCATATTCTATTTCTTCACCCCCCCTTACGCAAGCAACCCTCTAGAGCCCGTATAAGCAATGTGCGCGGTACAAAGTTCATGCTGCAGTGCAGAACCCTTTTGGTTTCTTTTATTGGCCCGGATCATCCACAATAAATCTATTCAAAATTGGGGAATATCAACAAAGCCCTATTTTTTTTTTTCATTTCGCACATCCATAATACGAATGGGAGTCCAATGACTCTGTTTGATCTAGAACAACAGAATGTAAAAATGTAAAAATATTCCTTGAATATCTGGAATCGTAGAAGTGAAGATTAGTCTATTCAATGAGCATCTTGGATTTCATAGAAATTCGGGGTAATATAATCCTTACGTAAAGGCCACCCTATCCAACTTTCAGGCATCAAAATACGTTTCAGGCGTGGATGATTATCATAAGAGATTCCCAACATATCATAAGATTCCCGTTCTTGAAAATCTGCGCTTTTCCAAATCCAGAAAACAGACGGAATTCTAGGA